TTTTATTTTAATATAGGACTTGGGTCTATGTCAATTAAAAAAACGAAAAGATATTACAAAGTATTATCCAGGCCCTTGTAGAATTTCTTGTATCTTCAAAAAGAAAACTTTGTAAGTTTCAATACAGTACAAATAATGATATGGATTGTTAATTATTCAAATTTAACACATTATTCAAAGATGCCGATTTACATTTGTACACGTATCATTATCATATATATCACACACAAGGCTTGTGATAAGAAAACATTTTTCTGCTCAGATAGGTTTGTGAAAGAGTAGAGTGAGAATGACTGAGAAACATAACCAATTTCGAGTCGATAATAAAATGAGAAGATAAATAATTAGGGAGGCAACGAGGCAACCAGGTCTTTTTGGGGATAGAGGGACTTGAACCCTCACGATTTCTAAAGTCGACGGATTTTCCTCTTACTATAAATTTCATTGTTGTCGATATTGACACGTAGAATGGGACTCTATCTTTATTCTTATCCGATTAATCAATTCTTAAAAAGATCTATCAGACTATGATGGAGTGAATAATTTGATCAATGACTATTTTTCATCTAAATAGATATATAAAAATTATAGAACCGGTTGGAGTCGTCATTAATCATTTTGAATCATTTGGCGATAGTATTTCAGTAAGTATACATATGTATATAGGTTTCATCCTTTCGGAAGTTTCGATGGAAGGATTCCCTTACGAACACAACGCCGCCAACTCCATTTGTTAGAACAGCTTCCATTGAGTCTCTGCACCTATCCTTTATTTATTCTCGCTTTCTGAAACCCTTGTTTGTTTTCATAAAACGGGATTTGGCTCAGGATTGCCCATTTTTAATTCCAGGGTTTCTCTGAATTTGAAAGTTATCACTTGGTAGGTTTCCATACCAAGGCTCAATCCAATTAAGTCCGTAGCGTCTACCAATTTCGCCATATCCCCCCCTTTTTTTTGTGATGTGATTAGGATCACATCATGATGCCGTTTACCCCCTTTCGTTCATTTCCATTTTTATTATGCTGGAACCGTGGAATTCATTAGATATCGATTCCTGTATTGAAAAGTGTTTGCTCCTATTTGATTTCGTATCTATCTTCTTTCATCTCTATTGGAAACCATACTTGGTCCAATCAGAAATTCAATATAGATATATACCACATAACATATATCTATTATAATATATATATTATACTTATACATGTCCCTATTTCTATCATTTTTAGTGTGCAATTTTGAATACTTGAACGGTCGATTCTCTTTTTTTTTTTTCGTCTTAGGTTTCGCCTTTCCGAATGAAACCATAGGAATGTTTCATTATGATCTGGATTGCACTTTTCTCTTTTTATCCTTTTATTAGGGAAGACCATAATAAATAATAAAAAAAACGACAAAGGGCAATTTAGTAATTTCAAATTTAGTTAATAGCCATAACTAATCGAATGGATATAATTAATCAATTAATTATTCCGTTAATTTCGAATTAGTTATCAATGAGTTATCAATGAATATTAATGAAATAGGAAATTTTTTTTTATTATATAAATTCTATATTTTCGATTTCAAATATATATAATAATTAATTATATTAATTAATTATAATTATATTAATTTAATATATTATACGATTCTAATTATAGAATAAGATTCTAACTTAATTACTAGAACTTAATTACTAGATTATATTACTAACTTTAGTTACCAAATTCTATTTCAAATTCGAAATATAACTAAATATATAGAAATATAAAACTATGTACTAAAATATTTTATTTCGAATTTATATAGTTATAATATAGTTATAGTTTTCTTTTATTTTTATATAGTAAAATATCAAAAAAAAATAAAAAAAAAAAATAGTAAATTAAATATGGATATACTAAAAAAATCTTAGTATCTAATTAAACAAATTAAGATATTTATTCAAATTAAGATATTTATTATTGATAAACATATATTTGAGAAATAGATCTAAATTAATAGATCAAAATGAAATGTTTTTGGAAATTCGATTTTCCATTCTTATTCGTTTCTATAGTTGAATTTTTTTACATTTATATCATATTTCTTATGAAATAGCTAAGAATAAAAAGTTAAGATCTTAGTAGCAGTAGTTTACTAAATTAGTATACGTGTACAATTTATATTATCCGAGCCCGCTTAGCTCAGAGGTTAGAGCATCGCATTTGTAATGCGATGGTCATCGGTTCGATTCCGATAGCCGGCTTTTCTCCATTTGTTTTATTTTTTAGATAATTGATAATATGAAATCAAAGTGAAAAGCTTCTTTGCCCTTTCCTAAAGGTCACCGAGCCCTTTCTATTATTTCATAGAAACTTCCAATTATGAATAAAAATTGGATTGGAGGGGTTTGGTCTCTGTAGAACAAATCAATCAAGAAAAGAGCCCTTCATTTTTTTTTCTATTATTTCAAATTATTTTTCTTTTTTATTTATATAATACAATTATATAATACAATTATATATATAATATTTATATACAATAAGGTCCGGATATTGATACAATTCCTCTAATTATTCTTTGTAATACTTCAGTAAATTTCGCTTCATTTATCATATTTTAGTTTAGTTTTAATTTTGGTTTATGAAATTTCATAAAAAAAAGGAGTCTTTATGTCGCGTTACAGAGGACCTCGTTTCAAAAAAATCCGCCGTCTGGGGGCTTTACCGGGGCTAACTAGTAAAAAGCCTAGAGCCGGAAACGATCTTCGAACCCAATCGCGCCCCGGTAAAAAATCGCAATATCGTATTCGTTTAGAAGAAAAACAAAAATTGCGCTTTCATTATGGTCTTACGGAACAACAATTACTTAAATACGTTCGTATCGCCGGAAAAGCCAAAGGGTCAACAGGTCAGGTTTTACTACAATTACTTGAAATGCGTTTGGATAACATCCTTTTTCGATTGGGTATGGCTTCGACTATTCCTCAAGCCCGCCAATTAGTTAACCATAGGCATATTTTAGTTAATGGTCGTATAGTAGATATACCAAGTTATCGATGCAAACCCAGAGATATTATTACGGTGAGAGATGAGCAAAAATCTAAGGCTCTGATTCAAAATCATCTTGATTCATCCCCCCCGGAGGAATTACCAAAACATTTGACTCTTCACCCATTACAATATAAAGGATTAGTCAATCAAATAATAGATAGTAAATGGGTCGGTTTGAAAATAAATGAATTGCTAGTTGTAGAATATTACTCTCGTCAGACTTAACCCTAACTAAAATAACATAGGGTTCGGCCAATTTTGCCCCCTTTTTTCGCTTAAGTAAAGGGACTGAGTTAAGTTAAGGGGTTTGGTCTGGGGATTTTTCTCTCATTCATATATCTCTAGATCAGTAGGGGATTTTAATTCCTTGTCCATTTTGTCCAGTATTTTCGTACCACAGAAATTAGGATTAGGAATAAAGAATCCATATCAAAGAAAAGATACGGGCTAGCTGTTGGAGTATCCATTCTTATTTGATGCATTGTGGCCAGTAACATTGATGAATTAGGTGAAGGATACGGAAAGAGAGGGATTCGAACCCTCGGTAAACAAAAGTCTACATAGCAGTTCCAATGCTACGCCTTCAACCACTCGGCCATCTCTCCTACATAATGATTATGGCCCAAAAACCGAGTAAATAGTGAGTCATTTATATTAATTTTTTATAGGTATGTACATTCCATTTTCACTATAAAAATGTAACTCTAAAAGTATAAAACTTTTCATCAAAGATAAATCCTTCCTCCGAGGCTCGGGATAAAGATAATTTTTTTATGAAAAAAATTGTAAAATTAAAATAATTTAAATAAAGATATATATCTATTCATGTTTGCGAAGATATCAGCCCTTTCTAATATTTATACCGGATTAAATCACTCAATTGGAACGAATCCACCGATCGATCTATTTTTTTAGACTATGTTTAATGGCTACCTTTATACCACGATTCTATTTAGTTTAAACTATTATTCCATTTTCATAAAAATTCTAAAATCCCTTTCCTGTTTTCGATTTTTCAACAAGAATTCCTTACTTCAACCTCTTAACCCATAGATTTATTCCAAATTCATGAACCGCCCTTCGGATTTTTATATTTTATTGTATGCGTATACCCACTATACACACAACACAAAACAGACGGTATTCCATTTTAATCATAGAATTATTATTCGACTCTTTTTCCTCTTTGGAATCAAAACTTCTCAAATTATCCTAATCTCTAGGAGAAATTCTTTGATTCTTCAACTTCAATGAAATCGGAATAGTTCCCTTCATTTTTCTATTACTACATTTGGATGAAATCTAATCGGATTCAAATATTTAAAATTTTTTATTGATTCCTGTCAAAAATAAATAATTTGAGTAACAAGGGCGTCTTTTTGTTTTAATGAATCCATTTTTACGTTATTTCGTACTTTACAATTCCTTTGTTTGTGGGATCATTTTCTCACGAAAGGAAATTCAAAAAAATTATAGAATGGATTAATACACCTATGTCTAGATCTGGGATAAATGGAAATTTTATTGATAAAACCTTTTCAATTGTAGCCAATATCTTATTACGAATAATTCCGACAACTTCAGGAGAAAAAGAGGCATTCACCTATTACAGAGATGGTGCGATTTGATTATTTTTATTTTTTTTTTTACCGCTCTCAGTCTTAAGAGAAAGACAACATTATTTTTAATTATTCGGAATAGGAAGAAAAAATTATTGAAAAAAATCTACGCTTGTTGAAGGTGAAGTTTGTAAATAAAGCAACCCCTTCTATCGTGTATCCCCGATTAATGCAGCCTCAGATGCTTCAATTGTCGATTCTAGAGTATTGAGCGAAAGGTTACACCTATAGGTTAAGTTAACCCTACTCCACTAGTACCAATAGGAGGCATAGGGGAAAAAGCACTACCCCTAGGAATCAACACACGAAAACTTTGTTAAAAATGATTCCCTTTACTTATCAGGATCGGGACTAACAAGAATGGTTGGGACAACAAACATCCATCTCGTTCGTATTTTGGATACCCGTATAACCATCGAAGACTGTTGAAGTGACTAATTCCTGCAAATTTAAGGGCGTTGAAGACAAAGAAATTGTTGAAATTGTTGGGGTCGCCTTTTTTATCTAATATAATACCAACATGCTTGATGTTAAGGAAAGATCTTTTACAAGAAGGTTGGCTAGAGATTTCTTGTAAAAACACCAGCCCCGCTCAGTTTATAATGAAAATCTTTCAATCTTTTTTGATTCCATGTCTTTTTTTCATTATGCACAGAAAGGAGGAGCCGTATGAGGTGAAAATCTCACGTACGGTTCTGGAACGGAGATTCTTTGAATCGAATGACGACCGTAACGGATGTCGGCTCAATCCGAAGGAAATTATGCGGAAGCTTTACAGAATTATTATGAAGCTATGCGACTGGAAATTGATCCTTATGATCGAAGTTATATACTCTATAACATAGGCCTTATCCATACAAGGAACGGAGAACATACAAAAGCTTTGGAATATTATTTTCGGGCACTAGAGCGAAACCCGTTCTTACCACAAGCTTTTAATAATATGGCCGTGATCTGTCATTACGTGCGACTATCTCCACTATAGAAATAAAAAAAAGGGAAAGAAAGAAGAAATCCGTTAATAAATACTATAAAAAGGTAGGCTTTCTACATATGTATCGTTCAAAACAACGATTTTTATCAGCTGTAGTAAAGAAATAAACTTCATATTAAAGTAGAAATATTAATATGAAGAAATAGGTATGCCTAAATACTTTATTCTATGGATAAAGGATCTAATTGATAGAGGAAGCGCCGTAAAGATCAATTCGCGAGGTTTTGGTCCGATACAATAAGAACTGCTTACTTATGTCATGATATGAGATAAAAGTTAGGAATCAACTTATGTAATAAAGTGGATCCCCTAAGGTATTGAGCAGCGGTGTAGCATCAGATCCCAAAGATAGTAAGTCTTTTCCTTCTTATGAAGGAAGGTCTTTTTCAAAGATTCTATATAAATTTATATATGAAACCGAGATAGTTACCTTTACAGAAAATTCTAATGATAGTGAAAATGCTTATACTTTATTGTTCTGAAGGTGGGAGAAAAGATAAAACTGATTATTAAGAAAATTTTTAGTTTGAAACTCATATAATTAACCTCTTTCTTTTGGTTAACTCGAGAAAAAAAGGGATCGCGATATATTTATGAGAAATCTCATTCAATTAGATACGATAGATTACATCAAAAGAATTTGACCGCTGAGCCGTATGAGGTCGGAAACTCTCAAGTACGGTTCTAAGGGAAGGAATTTACCCCCCTATTCCGACCGGGGAGAACAGGCCGTTCAGCAAGGGGATTCGGAAATTGCGGAGGCTTGGTTCGATCAAGCCGCCGAGTATTGGAAACAAGCTATAGCGCTTACTCCTGGCAATTATATTGAAGCACAGAATTGGTTGAAGATTACAAGGCGGTTTGAATAAGAACACTGTTATATTTCTTTAGTTATTTAGTTTCCATTTTGCATTTTTTCTATTTCTATTTGTTATAATTAATTATTTGTTGTCCCTATCGGTCGTCAAATAACTAAAACGGATCGTTTTTCTGGGAAGAACCAATCAAAGAATTTCATTATATCCCTTCTAAAGATCGTTCTATTTCGTCTAATATTTCGTAGGAATAAACGATATACAGATCGATATACAGATAAATCGATATACAGATAAAGTAGAGAATTTTTTTAGTTTCTGCTTTTAAAACTAATAAAAAAACCTTCGAATAACTAAATATAAATACTGAGATGTCTCTTAGTTTAGTAATTACTTCTCGCCAAATTTTGAATAGAGTACGGAATAGAGTCACATTAATATGTTATATGCATGCAAGACATAAAGTATAAAGTAGTTCCGTTTAGTAACTTATAATGGAGATATGAATACACTAGATTGCACAAAAAAATGGTTTTTGAGTCAATTCAAAGCCAAGAAAAAGGGTTTTTAAGATTAAAAAGGTCCGTTAAGCGCCTCGCAGATATGTCATAATAGATCCGAACACTTGCCCCGGATCGACTTCCAGATCATAATTGCTCTAGTGAATAACTAAAGAAAATAGATAGATGGGAGATGTGAAGAGAAAAAAACGAAGTCTAAACATCTCTCATAGGTTCACTAATTACTTAACTATTTATTGGCGGGTCTCTTTGTATGTGTTGTCCGGAAAGAGGAGGACTCAATGATTATTCGTTCGCCGGAACCAGAAGTTAAAATTTTGGTAGATAGGGATCCCGTAAAAACTTCTTTCGAGGAATGGGCCAGACCTGGTCATTTCTCAAGAACAATAGCTAAGGGGCCTGATACTACCACTTGGATCTGGAACCTACACGCTGATGCTCACGATTTCGATAGCTATACCAGTGATTTGGAGGAGATCTCTCGAAAAGTATTTAGTGCCCATTTCGGTCAACTCTCCATCATCTTTCTTTGGCTG